GTATGCCCCCATCGTCTAGCGGTTCAGGACATCTCTCTTTCAAGGAGACAACGGGGATTCGACTTCCCCTGGGGGTAGGGTACTACAAAAGGAAGTTGATCATAGATTATCAATAAGACTAAAATGGAATTGCTTCTTCCTGGGTCGATGCCCGAGCGGTTAATGGGGACGGACTGTAAATTCGTTGGCAATATGTCTACGCTGGTTCAAATCCAGCTCGGCCCAACAATTCGCTCATCCATTATGAGATGAAGATATTTGTTTTCCTAAAACGGCTGATACGCGTAATAAAAGAATCTAATTTTCTGCTATATACCCTATTTTTTTTTGTTTGCTCTATTTTTTTATTCCAGGAAATGGAAATTTTGATCCTAAATAATGATCTAGATTCATATTAGGATCTTTAAGAATAAATTTTTCAATAAAGAAAAATTCTTTATTGAAAGATTTATTCTCATTTGAAATAAGTAAAATTTACTAGTAATTCGTGTCGTTAAAAGTTTTGAGTCAAATCATATCATAAAAACTATGGATACTGTCTACTTGAGTTCCCGGGGATTGTAGTTCAATTGGTTAGAGCACCGCCCTGTCAAGGCGGAAGTTGCGGGTTCGAGCCCCGTCAGTCCCGACGGATTCAATAATCAATAAATATATCAATTCATCTTTCCACTTTTTGGGAAAAGGACGACAATAGAATTTGACTTTCAATAGGAATTCTTCTATAGAATTCCATATGCTTCTCGGGAGTACATGCTCAAATGGAATTTGTTTCTTGTACAATACACACTTTCACGTTGAATTTTTCATATATGCGTTGTTAGACCCTTTGTAATAAAGAATGAAGACTCTCTTTTTCTTTCCTTCTTAATTTATTTCTTATTTTAATAAATAAAAATAAGAAATAAGAATTTTGTTTGTGATTTTAGTAAAGTTTAAAGTCAAAGTTCTATCAAAAAAATAATGAATTTGATGGAATATTCCATTTTTTGTACCAGGACTACTCGTTTTCACACTTTTCTTGGAAGAAAAAGAAAATGAAAAGGGATTTTCGAACTTAACCACCTTAACGACTTTTTCCATTTTCCTTCTATTTTTTTATTTATTGTTTGGGAGGTTTTGTAACCAATGGAAGTGGGAAAGCGAAACTAGATGATTGATAGTAGAAGGAAGATGGCGGGTTATGGAAAAAAGAATAAAAAAGAATGATCAATAAGGGAATTCTTGATTAGCTGACAAATTCAATTTTTCTTTTTTTGGATTCAGTATGGATAAAAGAGCTTCCTATGTTATACTATTCAATTCGCGACAGCGAATTGATATGATAGTTCAGATATTGTTATTCATGATATTAATTTGATTCAATATCATCAAGATGTAATTCATCCCATTGAATTAAAATTTACAGGTAAAATTTTTATCATCTCTATGGGATTAAATCCCGAGTTAATGCGAAGTAAAAAAACAATGAGATTATGGAAGTAAATATTCTCGCATTTATTGCTACTGCACTATTCATTCTAGTTCCTACTGCTTTTTTACTTATTATCTATGTAAAAACGGTCAGCCAAAATAATTAATTTGAATGAAACTTGACTTCGTAGTTCTTTATCAATGATTGAAAAATGGAAAAAAAAAAGGATTCAAATTTCGTTTCTTAATTGAAATGAGCAGGCTAGAATCCGCAATATTCGATGAGATTAGATAGTATGGTAGAAAGATTCATATGAATCTTTCTACCATACTATCTAATCTATTAGTGTTTTTTTTTCGGGTAGGAAGTTGTACTATAAGCTTAAATAAAGATACAGACTTAATTGAATATGGATCAATCCACAATATGTATCTTCATATATGTTATGTACATAGCGACCCCAATTCTATTTTTTTGCTACATCTATTTGATCCATTTTTATTGATTCTGATCAATCCGAAATAATCGAAAGGCAACTCTTACGTTTATTTTACAACTCGAATTCTTCGATTTCGGATTATTTCAAATAGAAATTCGTTTGAAATAAATTTCCTATCATCTATATCTCCGTTCGAAATAGAAAGATGAGAATTTTGAAATAGCTGTTTTATTGACATTATTATCTTTTAAAACACTTTGTGGAGCGATCTATAAAACAAACGATACAATAAAGTTTTTTTGCTCAACTCAAATTAAGTCGTATTTCTAGAGTCCACTTCTTCCCCATACTACAAGTGAAAGAGAAAATGTAAAAACTACCATTAAAGCAGCCCAAGCGAGACTTACAATATCCATGTGAATCATGTCCCCTATTTCTATGAATATGAAGGAATTATTCCATTATTGTTTACTAATAATAGTGAAATCCATGGTACAGAGTCAAAAATTTTTCGGACTATTAATTGAATGAACCAATCCAATAAATCCAATACCGGAGTACTCAGAGACTTTTTTGAGTTTGTATACAAACTCTATTGCGCTATTACTAACTACTAATTAGTTAGATATTACCTCCCGCTGAATTCAAGG